GCACCATTTGACTCCGTACCACTGAACGATTTAGCCGCACATTTGAAAAATAGCCTAAAAGGTAAAATGAATGTTCGGATAATTGTTTTATATGGATCGTTCCTGGTTGAGACCAAACATCAAAAAAACATTCCCATAAATGGATAAAATAGTGTTTCCATTTATTCATCAAAAGAGGCGCATTCTTTGAAGCCAGAATGGATTTTCCTTGATATCTAACATAATGAATCAGAGGATCCTTGAAGAATGTTAAGGTAGACGAAAAATCCTTAGCAAAAACTTCTACAAGATGTTCTCTTTTTGCATAAAAAAAGATTCGCTCAAAAAAAACGCTAAAAGATTTTAATCGTAAATGAGAGGATTTTTTACGTAGAAAAAGGAAGATAGATTCATATTCACATACATAAAAATTATAGAGGAATAAGAATAATCTCGGATTACTTTTTGAAAAAGTCGAAATCGATTTTTTTGGAGTAAGAAAACTATTCCTATTACAAAAATTATAAAGAAACAACCGTAATAAATGAAAAAAAGGCGCATCTTTCACCCAGTATCGAAGGATTTGAACTAAGATTTCCAGATGGATAGGATAGGGTATTCGTATATCTGACACATAATTTAAATATGGAAATTTATCCTCCAAAAAGGGAAAAATGGAATGAATTGATCGCAAATTTTTATAAGATTTTACGATTTCTGCCTCCTCTAAGGAAGAGCTAAATTGTAGAAAAAATGGAATTTCCACAATGATGGCAAAACCCTCTGATATTATTTGAGAATAGAAATTCTTATTATACCCCAAAAATGGATTTTTCTTAGAATCATTCGCAGAAATGATCAAATGATTCTGTTGATACATTCGAGTGATTAAACGTTTTACAATTAGTAAACTATATTTATTGTCATAACCTACATTTTCCACAAATGTAGATCTATTAAAATCATGACTATAAGCAAGTCCATAAACATACTCCCTAAAAATAAGTGGGTATAGGAAGTCCTGTTGGCGAGATCTATCTCGTTCTAAAAATACTTGATATTCCTTCATTTTAGAAATTCGATTTGGTCAAAGGATCAGAGATTCATTGGATTATCAAATGCTACATAGTGCGATACAGTCAAAACAGGGTATTCTATTCAAATAAAAAACAAATATGAATAGATACCTAGAAAACAAGTAAAAACCATCAATGGACTATCTACCCTCGCTTGGTCCATCTAATTGTTCGAGGACAACAAGCTAGTTAGAAATCCTTTATTTTTCGGACAAATCGCTCTTTTGATTTTGGAAAAAAATATCTTTATCAATATACTCTTTCTTCTACACATTTATCGCTACCCCATAACATAATTGAGAATAGCTAATAGTTAGGACTCATAACAAAAATCCAAAATCCATTCGTGGGAAAAAATTTTTCCACAGCAAGCACTAATTTTTTTTAACGTAAAATTAGATGGGGTAATCATTCAAATAAAAAATGAAAGCTCGTTGCTTTTTGTTTCCCTATAATTGGAGCAGCTAAGCTCTATCCCTTTATTAATTCAACCCAACTGAATTCATTTGTTCCGAGCCAACAATTCAAACAAAAATTTGGGCCGGGTCCAATACGAATGAAAAATTTTTAGAATTCGCCATTGATACGACATGCTGCTTTTTCCATTCATTCCTTTCTGGATCAGTCGTGGTCTTACAAACCCTACCGATGGTATGGATGAACCAATTAGTTCATAGAATTGTGTAAAAAATGGAGTCGCACTTAAAAGCCGAGTACTCTACCATTGAGTTAGCAACCCTAATGAAATTTTTAAAAATGTGTATATCCAATCGCAATAAAAAAAAAAATAAAAAATCGTGAAGGCGAATCGATTCTGAACATCCAAATGAACAGATCAAATGAAAATACAAGAAATTTTCTCAAATATAATAATATATAAATAAAATTATTAAATCAATTCATTTATTCACGATCGGATTATATTTGTTTGATACACTCTTGTCAATATCAATATTAGTGTTGAAAAAAGAATACAATCGATAAAACAAACAAATAAAATATATTCTAATTTAATTAGAATTCAATATAAAATATATAGAATATTATATTATATTATTCAATTAAATATTTTATTGAATTAATTCGTTATATTCATAATTTAGTATTAGTATCTTCCCTGTTGTGTGAAATCCCGATCGAAAAACAAAATAGTTGTTCTCTCTTATGAATCGGAAGAACTTTTTTCATAAAATCTCGTCTGCTTAACTTAATAAGTTTGCATTCCAACACGAAACGAAACTCTGGGATACTGGGATAGAAAAAAAATAGGATTTATTATAGATAAAAATCAAGAATAGAAACTTTTCGTTTTTTTGGCTTAATTTTATTTTTTTATTTAAGACCTGGTGTATGTATATCGAGATAATTATTTATCTATTCTATATTTATTAAATTATTAGTTTAGTTATTAATAAAAAATTCAATATAATAATATATATTATTAA